TGAAAATTTTCTTCAACGAAGTTATAACTGAGCCCAAGACTAAAAGAATTAAAAAAAAATCTATTGGAATAAAAGAAATAACTAAAAAAGTTCCTCCATGGTCATACAAATTAATCAACGATTTGGAACAACAGGAGGGAGAAACCGAAGAAAACGTGGCAGAGGATCATCAGATTCGTTCCAGAAGAGCCAAACGTGTAATAATTTTTACTGATAACCATCAAAATACTGATGCTAATAGCAAAAATACTAATAATACTGATCAAGCCGACGAAGTGGCTTTGATACGTTATTCACAACAATCAGATTTTCGTCGAGACATAATCAAAGGCTCTATGCGTGCTCAAAGACGTAAAACAATTATTTGTGAATTGGTTCAAGCAAATGTGCATTCTCCTCTTTTTTTGGACAGAATAGACAAACCCCTTTTTTCTTTTGATATCTCCGGGATGATAAAATTCATTTTGAAAAACTGGATGTATAAAAAAACAACAGAATTAAGAATTTCGGATTATACCGAGGAAAAGACAAAAGAAAGTGAGAAAAAAAAAGAGGAAGAAAAAAGAGAAGAATACAAGAGAGAAGAGAAAGCACGAATAGAAATAGCGGAAGCCTGGGATAGCATTTTATTTGCTCAAGTAATAAGAGGATCCCTATTAGTAACCCAATCTTTTCTTAGAAAATATATTCTATTCCCTTCATTGATAATAGCTAAAAATATAGCCCGTATGCTATTATTTCAATTTCCCGAGTGGTCCGAGGACTTAAAAGATTGGAATAGAGAAATGCATGTTAAATGTACCTATAATGGTGTTCAATTATCAGAAACCGAATTTCCAAAAAATTGGTTGACAGACGGTATTCAGATAAAGATCCTATTTCCTTTTTGCCTTAAACCTTGGCACAGATCTAAGGTGCCACCCCCCCAGAAAGATCCGCTGAGAAATAAAGAGAAAAAAAACGATTTTTGTTTTTTAACAGTTTGGGGAATGGAAACTGAACTTCCTTTTGGTTCTCCCAGAAAACAACGTTCATTTTTTGAACCCATTTTTAAAGAACTCAGAAAAAAAATGAAAAAATTGCAAAAGAATTCTTTTTTAGTTATACAGGTTTTAAAAGAAAGAATCATTTTTTTTTTAAACCTTTCAAAAGAAAGAAAAAAATGGGTCATGAAAAACATTCTATTTTTAAAAGGAATAATAAAAGAACTTTCCAAAAGAAACCCAATTCAATTATTTGGATTAAGAGAAATATATGAATTGAGTGAAACTAAAAAAGAAAAAAATGGGATAATCAGTAATGGGATGATTAATGAATCGTCCATTCAAATTCTATTTCTGAATTTGACAGATTCTTCATTGACAGAAAAAAAAATGAAAGATCTGACTGATAGAACCAGCACAATCAGGAATCAAATAGAAAAAATTACAAAAGATAATAAAAAAGGACTTTTAACTCCGGAAATCAATATAAATATTAGTTATAATAAAATAAGTTATCCTACTAAACTATTATCATCAATAAAAAATATTTGGCAGAAATTAAAGAAATTCAAAAGAAGAAATGTTCGATTAATCCGTAAATCATATTCTTTTTTCAAATTTTTAATTGAAAGAATATACATAGATATACTTTTCTGTATCATTAATAGTCCGAGGATCACTACACAACTTTTTTTTGATAATTCAAAAAAAATGATTGATAAATACATTTACAATAATGAAAGAAATAAAGAAAAAATTGCTAAAACAAATAAAAATACAATTCGTTTTATTTGGACTATAAAAAAATCAATTTCGGATATTAGTAATAAAAATTCAAAGAATTTATTATCCTCCTTCTCACAAGCATATGTATTTTACCAATTATATCAAAGGCAAATTCGTAATTTGTATAAGTTAAGATATGTCCTTCAATATCACGGAACATCTTTTTTTCTTAAAAATGAAATAAAGGATTATTTTGAAACACAAGGAATTTTTTATTCTGAATTAAAACATAAAAATATTTTGAATTCTGAAATGATTCAATGGAAAAACTGGTTAAGGGGTCATTATCAATATGATTTATCTCCGATTAAATGGTATCGATTAGTACCACACAAATGGCGAAATAGATTCAATCAAAGACGTATAGTGCAAAATAAAGATTTCAACAAAAGGCATTCAGATGAAAAAGATCGATTACTATTAATTAATTACAAAAAATTAAATGATTTGGAATCAAATTCATTACCAAATTCAAAATATAAACTTCAAAAATACTATGGATATGACCTTTTCTCATATAAATCGATTAATTATGAAAATAAGAAGGATTCACATATTTATGTATCACCATTACGTTTAAATAATAAACAAGAGATTTCTTATAATTACAACAAGATATATAAAAAAGGTAAATTAGTTAATATGCCAGGAGGTATTATCCCTATTAATTTAGAAGATGATGATATTCTAAATCTGGATAAATTTAAAGATAGAAAATATTTTGATTGGAGAATTTTCTATTTTTGTCTTCGAAATAAAGTCAATATCGAGTCCTGGATTGATATCGATACCAATGGTAATAAAAATACTAAGACTGGGGTTAATAATTATCAAATAATTGATAAAATGGAGCAAAAAGGTCTTTTTTATCTTCAAATTTCCCAAAATGGAGGAATTACGACATCCAACAAAAAAAAAGACCTTTTTGATTGGATGGGAATGAATGAAGAAAAACTAAGTCGTCCCATATCGAATCTAAACCTTTGGTTCTTTCCAGAATTTGTGCTGCTTTATAATACATATATTATGAAACCGTGGATCATACCAATCCAACTACTTCTTTTAAATTTTAATGAAAATGTTAGTGAAAATAAAAACATCACTAGAAAGAAAAAAAGGGATCTTTTTCTATTTTCGAATGAAAAAAAATCGATTGAATTAGAGAATCGAAATCAAGAAGAAAAAGAATCCGCAAGTCGAGATAATCTTGAATCAGATGCACAAAATCAAGCGAATCTTGGATCACTTCTCTCAAACCAAAAAAAAGATATTGGAGAAGATTATGCAAGTTCAGATATGAAAAAACGTAGAAAGAAAAAACAATATAAGAGCAACACGGAAGCAGAGCTTTATTTTTTCCTAAAAAGGTATTTACGTTTTCAATTGAGATGGGATGATTCTTTAAATCAAAGAATGATCAATAATATCAAAGTATATTGTCTCCTACTTAGACTGATAAATCCAAGAGAAATTGCTATATCCTCTATTCAAAGGGGAGAAATGAGTTTAGATATTTTGATGATTCAAAAGGATTTAACTCTTACAGAATTAATGAAAAAGGGTATATTAATTATCGAACCAATTCCTTTGTCTATAAAAAATGATGAACAATTTTTTATGTATCAAAGTATAAATATTTCATTGTTTCATAAGAGTAAGCCCCAAATTAATCAAATATACCGAGAAAAAAGCTATGTTGCTAAGATTAATTTGGATAAATCCATTGCAAGACATCAAATAATGGCTGAAAATAGATACAAAAATGATTATGATTTGTTGTTTGTTACCGAAAAAGTTTTATCCACTAAAGGACGTAGAGAATTAAGAATTCTAATTTGTTTGAATTCGAGGAAGAGAAATGGTATTCATAAAAATCCAGTATTTTGCAACAACGTAAAAAACTGGGGTGAATTTTTGGATAAAAGCAAACATTTTGATAAAAAGAAACTAATTAAATTAAAGTTCTTTCTTTGGCCTAATTATCGATTAGAAGATGTATCTTGTATGAATCGATATGGGTTTGATACCAATAATGGGAGCCGCTTCACTATGATAAGGATACATATGTATCCACGATTGCAAATTTGTTAATTATGCGTTTTTCATATATATTCTGTACCATATATGTATGGTATATGAAAAAAGGAGTTGCACCTATGTATTGTCTTACCTTCCAGTCTGATACATGAATACTAATTCAATGCATGTATCAATATCCAATAGATCCATAAATGATTAACGGAATCTTATTTTTTTATTTATTATTTTTATTTATTATTAGATTTCGATCCAAAATTTTTTCTCTTTTCTAAATGTAGAAATATATCATCCTTTACTATTCCTATACGAATAAAATTGAAAAGAAAATTGGATTGATTAATTTTATTTGATAAAATTAGGAGTTCATAAAGAAATTAAGATTATTGTGTATACCAAATGAAAATGACTAGCATTATTCTTACTGATCAGGAAAATCCATTAAAAAAAAGAGGATAGAAAATCTGTTTTATGGTAAAAAATTCATTCATTTCAGTTATTTCACAAGAAGAAAAAGAAGAAAACAGGGGGTCCGTTGAATTTCAAGTATTTCGTTTCACCAATAAGATACGAAGACTGACTTCACATTTGGAATTGCACAGAAAAGATTATTTCTCTCAGAGAGGTTTACGTAAAATCCTGGGAAAACGCCAACGACTGCTGTCTTATTTGTCAAAGAAAAATCGAATACGTTATAAAGAATTAATTAGTCAGCTAGATATTCGGGAATCAAAAACTCGTTAAGTGAAAAAGAAATTTGAATTATTTTCTTTTTTTATTAGATCTTGAATTTGAATGAACTTCTTTTCATTTTCAGCAATTCATGAAAGAATGAATCGAGGAATAACCTATGAATGGAACAACTACAAGAAAAGACCTCATGATAGTCAATATGGGACCTCACCACCCATCAATGCATGGTGTTCTTCGGCTCATCCTTACTCTAGATGGTGAAGATGTTATTGATTGTGAACCAATATTGGGTTATTTACACAGAGGAATGGAAAAAATTGCGGAAAATCGAACAGTTATACAATATCTACCTTATGTAACACATTGGGATTATTTAGCTACTATGTTCACAGAAGCAATAACCGTAAATGGACCCGAACAGTTGGGAAATATTCAAGTACCTAAAAGAGCCAGTTATATCAGAGTAATTATGTTAGAGTTGAGTCGTATAGCTTCTCATCTGTTATGGCTTGGCCCCTTTATGGCAGATATTGGTGCACAGACTCCTTTTTTCTATATTTTCAGAGAAAGAGAATTAGTATATGATCTATTCGAAGCTGCCGCCGGTATGAGAATGATGCATAATTATTTTCGTATCGGAGGAGTAGCGGCCGATCTACCTTATGGATGGATAGATAAATGTTTGGATTTCTGTGATTATTTTTTAACAGCGGTTTCTGAATATCAAAAACTTATTACGCGAAATCCTATTTTTTTAGAAAGAGTTGAGGGGGTAGGCATTATTGGTCCAGAAGAAGCAATAAATTGGGGTTTATCGGGACCAATGCTACGAGCTTCCGGAATCCAATGGGATCTTCGTAAAGTTGATCATTATGAATGTTACGACGAATTGGATTGGGAAATCCATTGGCAAAAAGAAGGAGACTCATTAGCTCGCTATTTAGTTCGAATCGGTGAAATGACGGAATCTATAAAAATTATTCAACAGGCTCTGGAAGGAATTCCAGGGGGGCCCTATGAGAATTTAGAAACCCGGCGCTTTGCTAGAGAAAGGGATCCGGAATGGAATGATTTTGAATATCGATTCATTAGTAAAAAACCTTCTCCTACTTTTGAATTGCCGAAGCAAGAACTTTATGTAAGAGTTGAAGCCCCAAAGGGAGAATTGGGAATTTTTTTAATAGGAGATCAGAGTGGTTTTCCCTGGAGGTGGAAAATTCGTCCACCTGGTTTTATCAATTTGCAAATTCTTCCTCAGTTAGTTAAAAGAATGAAATTGGCCGATATTATGACAATACTAGGTAGCATAGATATCATTATGGGAGAAGTTGATCGTTAAAATGATAATTGATACAACAGAAGTACAAGATATAAATTCTTTTTCTAGATTGGAATCTTTAAAAGAAGTCTATAGAATCATAGGGATGTTTTTACCTATTTTGACTCTTGTATTGGGAATCACAATAGGTGTACTCGTAATTGTGTGGTTAGAAAGAGAAATATCCGCAGGAATACAACAACGTATTGGTCCCGAATACGCCGGTCCTTTGGGAATTCTTCAAGCTTTAGCAGATGGGATAAAACTTATTTTCAAAGAGAATCTTTTTCCATCTCGAGGAGATACTCGTTTATTCAGTATAGGACCATCCATAGCAGTTATATCCATTTTACTAAGTTATTCAGTAATTCCTTTTAGTTATCACCTTGTTTTATCTGATCTCAATATCGGTGTTTTTTTATGGATTGCCATTTCCAGTATTGCTCCCATTGGACTTCTTATGTCAGGATATGGATCAAATAATAAATATTCTTTTTTAGGTGGTCTACGAGCCGCTGCTCAATCGATTAGTTATGAAATACCATTAACTCTTTGTGTGTTATCAATATCTCTACGTGCGATTCGTTAAAACAGAAACTTTTCTTTTCTTTATTCCTTTCTTTTTCGAAAAGAAATTGAATAGATATCTCCTTTTTTTATTCATCATTCAGTTTGATGACCTAAATCAGATAGTTGTATGAGTGAAAGAAAACAGCTTAGAAATTAGCAGTCAAAAAATGGAGTCTCATTTCCTACGTACAAGAAAAAAAAAGTAAATATAAGTAAGACTTTTACCCCAAGATTGGTTGATTAGTCATCCTGGCTTGAAGCGGGCTCAACTCAAAAGATCAACCGTATAGAGTTTTCACTATAGTTTCTATGTATTACCATAACGGGTGATTGAGCAAAAATCAGTGGATGGTTAGGAACACCAAAATACATAAAGGATTAGTAATGGAGATTTTTTATGTAAATTATCCAAAAGGAATTCTTACATAAGATAAAAAGAATAATAATTGGGGCTTTAAGTTAGTAGAAATGATCAAGTAGTACTACCCACGATTCCGATTCAGAGTATGCTCCTATTCACAGATTCAAAAATGACTATCAGGAACGAAATAATCCTTTTTTTGAAACCCCCCTTTTTCAGTTCAGAAAGAAGAATAGGAACGAAAAAAAAAGATCTTTTTCTTCTTTCCTATATTCATAGGGATAACGTGGTATTATTCAGGAACTAATGTATAATTTTTTTTTCGTAATCAAAAAGAATGGGTTGAAATATCTATTGATATTTCTACAAAGAGTATTTTATTGAAGAATTAAGTTATTACTCAACAAAGAAAAATTCAAATTATTAAAGGATGAGATCAATTCAGAAGTGCTTTTTTAGTTATTATTATAGCAGACAGAATTCCATTGGTCTAATTCAGGACCTTCCGATAGGTTTTGACTCTATCTATATAGAATATATATTTAATTTCGAATCGATATATAGTATTATACTACAAACATATCAATGTAAATAATATCAATTGGGTCCTTAGATTTATTTATGGCCCTCGAGGAGCCGTATGAGGTGAAAATCTCACGTACGGTTCTGAAATAGCGATGGGAACAGTGATGTTATCATCGACTATGATTATCTAACAGTTCAAGTACAGTTGATATAGTTGAGGCCCAGTT